AGAATATCCGACTTCTCTTTTATTGCCGGTTCTATTCGGAATAGCCCTGGCTGTGCTCTATCAAAAGATAATTTCTATTCAATGCATGAAGTAGGATCATTTTATGATAATTCCCTATCGACAACATATCTAGATAAACATATCTAAATAATAGATATCTGTGTAACAATTTATGTTCTGGGGTTTACATATACTCATATGTTTTGTTATAATTGAAGTGGAGAAATATTTTTTGATTGAAAAAATGAATACTGATTGATTCGGTCTCCATTTTTATTTTCTTATGTCATTAGGAAAACACAATTTGAAATTCAAATCCCAGAATCGTTCATGAATTCGAACTAAGGAGTCAATAGTTAATGGTTCAAATTTATCGGCTGAAAATACACAATGCTAAAAACATTCTCTCGATTTTCTATTGAGCAATCAAATGTGTATTTTCAGATACTATACAATAAATTAAAGGGGTGGATCAAATACAACCAAAAGGGGGTTTGGAAGAAAAGTATTTTTGTATCATTTTGGCGGCATGGCCGAGTGGTAAGGCGGGGGACTGCAAATCCTTTTTCCCCAGTTCAAATCCGGGTGTCGCCTGATTACCAAAAACTCGAAATCTCTTCTTCTTTTCTGTTCTTCTGATAGAACTCGAAAAAATGCTTCCTCCGTAGAAGCATAGGAAACGGGTTGTTAATACTTTGTTTGATTCTAAGTATGTGGTCTAAAGGTTTTCTAAAAGAAAAGATTGTAAAGCCCCGTTCGCATCTAGGATTCAAGGAAATATTCGAATCTACTGGTAGAGGGGTTATCAAGACTTCACGATTCCCTTCTATTACTAAGGAAGTGGCTAATGACTGGATCTTGAATCAAATTGTAAAGCCTGGAAATTCAATTAATAGTTTGGGGAGGGGTCGGAAGTTGCTTTATATAAGACGGACTTGCGAGAATCTCTGAGTGCTCAGGTATCCAATTAATATTAGATTGGATGAATAATTGACTTTTCTAGAAAAGAGAGTAAAAAGAAATGCTTTCTTTTCGGTAACGCCTACCCAAGCCCCCTGTTTCGCAGGGATAATCGGAAAAGGGGGTACGGATTCGATCAAATGGGAAATAGAGATCTGTAATAGATAGTGATTTCTCGTTTTTAGTGATTTCCCCCTTCTGTTTTTACTTAGAATGTAAACAAAACAAAAAAAGAATAGACCTTATTATTCTTATTCCTACATGTTCCCATTTCCTTGAGAGGTTACTATGTATTTTGCTTGTGTTTTTAATCTTTCCTGATTCGAAATCATAATCGATTTATTGGATTGCTTTCTCAATAGTGTTCGGTCAGAACCCCCTTTTGACTCTGCGGCATTGATTCCACTATTATTAGTGAGGAATAATGGAATAATTCCTTCGTATTTATAGAGATAGGGGACATAATGCACATGGATATAGTCAGTCTCGCTTGGGCTGCTTTAATGGTAGTCTTTACATTTTCCCTTTCACTCGTAGTGTGGGGAAGAAGTGGGCTCTAGAAGTACTACTAATTGAGTTCAGGAATCAAAAATAAAACCGTATCGATTGTTTTATAGATCGTTCTGCAACGCATTTGATTTGAAACTATTTCAAATCAAAATCTCTGAATTTGGAATCTCATTGGACTCCAATCGAGTAATCTATGATATGAATCATACTCTTTCAATTTTCAATTAAAGAGATATTTCATCGATTCCCACCCTTGTATTATATTTCGAAAAGAAAGGGATTCAGATGATTGGAAATTGATTCCAACCTCAAATTCTTCCGAAATTTTCTATTTCAATCAACGGGAATGGGCTCTTACTATTTTTATAGATGGATACTGAGGAAGACGGACCCCCTTTTTTATTTGTTTCCCTCTTTACTCTTCAAAGAAGAAGTCGTTTTGTTACGTGTATACGCACTTTCTAGGAGAAATGATATAGGGATGGTGGTTGTCTAACGAGAGACTGGGCAATAATAAGATCTTGACTGGGGCGAGGCATGGGCATTTACCCTTTGTTTTCTAATTTGAGAAAGGCGATTTTTGCTTTCTCGACTTATTTCATATCAGGGTTTGGGCATTAAAAATAGGCAAAGTTTCCCCTTGCTTATTAGTTAATAGTATGGTAGAAAGATGCATCTTTCTACCATACTATCTATCTCTTAGAAAACTGCTGATTATAGTGCGCTCGTTTCATTTAAGTTAAGACGTAAAATTGGAATCCTTTTCATTTGACTTCGTCAATTTTTGATAAGAACTCAGAAGGAAAGTTTAATTCAAATTCATTTGAAAATTCATTTGAATTAATCATTTTGGCTGACTGTTTTTACGTAAATGATAAGCAGAAAGGCGGTAGGAACTAGAATGAATAGTGCAGTAGCAATAAATGCAAGAATATTTACTTCCATAATCTCATCGGTTTTTTTACTTCGCAATAACTCGGGATTTAATCCCCTAGAGATGATAAATCTTTCGGCTGTAAATTCAATGAAT